CAGAAAATATTTCTAGATCCCAATAGACCCAATGCCAGATAGCTGCCAAAAAGCATAAGCCAGAAAACACAATATGTGCCCCAGCTACACCTTCATAACTCCAAATCCCCGGATTCGTTACAGTTCCGCCTGTGATACTCCAACCCCCCCACGAATTGGTTATTCCTAAACGAGTCATGAAGGGTATAACGAACATACCCTGTCTCCACATCGGATCAAGAATAGGGTCAGAAGGATCAAAAACTGCTAATTCATACAAAGCCATCGAGCCCGCCCAACCAGCAACCAGAGCTGTATGCATTATATGAACGGAAAGCAACCGGCCGGGATCATTCAATACAACGGTATGAACACGATACCAAGGCAAACCCATGGAAAATACCCCTTCATCGAAGAAAAATAGACACTACGTAACTTTATTGCATTGGAAAGGTTATACTATGACTATCCTATAGACTTCCCCTGTTCAGTAGATTACTTCCTAACAAGGGTTAGGATTCTATATTCTATTCGTAATAATGGAAGAATTCGGTTCGTAAGAACAAAGAGAAGCAGATTTATTCTATACTCGATAAGTACCAATATGCAATGGTGGATTGATACCATTTTCTATGAGTAAATGTGTCCATCCTTCATTTATCATTAGAAGGATCTATTCGTAAAAATGTTCCTTTATTTATTTTGTATTTCTTTCTAAATTTTTCTAATCTAGGGATAAAATAAATATGATAAAGTCAATATTATAAAGACAATAAAATCATATTGTTACGTTTCCACATCAAAGTGAAATATAGTATTTAATTCCTTTTTTCTTTCAATCCATGCCTATTGGTGTTCCAAAAGTACCCTTCCGAAGTCCTGGAGAGGAAGATGCATCTTGGGTTGACGTATAGTGCGACTTGTCAGATATATTGGGTCATATGGAATTTCCCCATTCTCTCCCCCGACCGAGATATCCTCTGTTTCGCCCAAGAAAGATAAATTGAATCATCGAAAAATTGGAGCGTGAACTGCAATTAAATGCATTATTGGGGGGAATTCATAGAATTATATCAATTAGAATAATTTATGGTTGGCTTTGGCTGGACGAAAAAAATGAGGTATCCAGACTCCGTTTAGAAAAACCCAATTGGTAATATATTTATGATTACTACATGTATCATAAATGATTATTTGTAAAGTCATAACAACAAGAAATGGTGATGGGAAAATTTGTCCTATATGTGCAAATCAAAATCGGGCGGATCTTTACCCGGAGTAGAGCATAAACCTAAAAAGATGAAAGAGGCCCATTCAGGAACAAGAAAATATCATCACGATTTGGATTGAATTTCGATGAAAGAATACATCAATGAGAAGTAAATTCGATCAGTTTATTTATTTTTATATTATCAAAGAAGAAATCAAAATGCATCTTTTTTGAAAAATTGAAGAAAAAGTAAAAAGGTAGAAAAACTCGAAAAATAAAAGAAAGAGGGCTGGAATCTATACATTGATTCTTTTCTTCGCTGTTTTTTTTGAACCGTATGCATCAAAAGGTGCATGTACGGTTCCTAAGGGATACAATTTTACCCTACTCAACCGACTTTATCGAGAAAGATTACTTTTTTTAGGCCAAGAGGTTGATAGCGAGATCTCGAATCAACTTATTGGTCTTATGGTATATCTCAGTATTGAGGATGAGACCAAAGATCTTTATTTGTTTATAAACTCCCCTGGTGGATGGGTAATACCCGGAGTAGCCATTTATGATACTATGCAATTTGTACGACCAGAAGTCCATACAATATGCATGGGATTGGCCGCGTCAATGGGATCTTTTATTCTTGTTGGAGGAGAAATTACCAAACGTCTAGCATTCCCTCACGCTTGGCGCCAATGAAGTTTTTTTATTTGAGAGAAAAAAGAAAACTATGCCTTCGCCATATGAATCTTAAGTAATAATAGCATGGCACTTCGAATTCGATATGAATTTTTTTTTATTTTTTTTTCAAAAGATTTGATTATGTATCGAGAGAGTAGTATGAGATAAAAGATATTTCCGACTTTCTCTTATCTATCGGAAGTCCAATTCAGCGTCACAAACTTATTTGTTTTCACACCGATGGGCTCTTAACAATATTTAAGTTATAAAAAAAGAGTGCGAAAAAAACCAAATTTTCTTTTTTGGTTAGCTCAAAAAGAAACTTTGGGATTGCTGAATCAAAGACAAAAAAAAGAATCCATTTTAAAATAGAAAGCAGCGGAGCCATCATAGTATTTTTGAACTTCTCCGAAAAAAAAAAGAAGGGTGGCATTTTGATCGTTTACCCATCTGGGGTTGATAGATTCTATTTTTATCTTTCTTGAACGGGAAAGTAGGGGTTAATTTCATTATAGAGCCGTATGCAATGCATAAAAGATAATGCCCGTACGGTTGTTCAATTCTATCCTTTTTCCTATTTTTCTTTATCTTTCTTTTCTGTTTCTTTCATCACACCAGATAGAACTATTAGCAGGGTAATGATCCATCAACCTGCTAGTTCTTTTTATGAAGCACAAACGGGAGAATTTATCCTGGAAGCGGAAGAACTGCTGAAACTACGCGAAACCCTCACAAAGGTTTATGTACAAAGGACGGGCAAACCTTTATGGGTTGTATCTGAAGACATGGAAAGAGATGTTTTTATGTCAGCAACAGAAGCCCGAGCTTATGGAATTGTTGATCTTGTAGCAGTTGAATGAAAAAAATCGATTTTGTTTTGTGCAAATCAGTGATTTGAGATTTTATCTATGAATTGACTATATAAATAGTAAATAAAAAAACGAAAAATAAATAAAACGAAACCTACAGGGAGGAATTAAGCTATGGGTTTTCACATTTTCTGTATCGATCTCAAGAAAAACGCTTCCACGTTTTTCCAAAAGGCTCTAACGGTTTGCAAAAAGGCTGTAGTCGGTATCGTCGCAGTTTGGGCAATTTTGGAGTTTTCGGTTCCACCAAAGGCTCGGGCCCTGCCAATGCCAAATCCCTTGCCGGGAACTTCTAGCGAGGATCCCAGGCTTTCCCTGGGACTCGCTCCTCCTCTTCCGCCGGAAGATGATCCCCTGGAAGCCTGGCCGCGAATTCCACAAAATAATGGGGGTCCAGACCCCCTGGGACTCGACGTCCCATTTCCGAATCCAAACTGTCCAATAGAAATGGAGTATGCACGAGTTGACGCTCTTTGCGATGAAGCAGCAAAGCAAGTCGTCGAAAAAATACAGCGACTGCTCGGGCCGCAAACGAACGTGACAGCGGATGACATCAAAAGGGCAGTCGATTGCTTCCTCCTGCCGGCGGGCGGAGAGTCAGACTTCACACACTTGTTGAACAACCGAACAGTCTACGACATGAGCGTGGAGGACCGCTTAAAGACAATCCAAAACATTAACAATCACTTATCTGTCCCCAGGAGAAGGAGACGCTATATACAAACGGTCATTAAGGCATTGACTGATGAATATCACCTTGACGTTAACAAGCCTGTAGATAACGACTGAAACCAATAGAAGTATTAAACTTCTATGGTTTCTTTAGAACGGATCTCGAACTACAACATGTCTGATGCCTACGTCCTTGAAAAGATGTTTTTATGTCAGCAACAGAAGCCCGAGCTTATGGAATTGTTGATCTTGTAGCAGTTGAATGAAAAAATGGATTTTGTGCAAATCAGTGATTTGAGATTTTATCTATGAGTTGACTATATAAATAGTAAATAAAAAAATCCGGTTAGGATCAATCTAAACCAGCCCATTATGTATATGACTCAACATGCCAACTATTAAACAACTTATTAGAAATACAAGACAGCCCATTCGAAATGTCACGAAATCCCCCGCTCTGCGGGGGTGTCCTCAGCGTCGAGGAACATGTACTAGGGTGTATGTGCGACTCGTTTAGATCATGAGCTGACACAAAAAAGCCAAGAAAACCGCTTCCAGTATGAATGATCAGTACCAGTGAATAGGATAGAATGGAAGAAGGGACTCCATTCACTATCTAAAAATAAGCAAATCTATCCTTCTATTGTGTAGAAAGTTTATGGTTTCTATTGGTGCAAATCCAATCACCTGAATTTAAGATGAGAAACAATTTTCCATTGGTAACAAATGGTTATCCATTAAGCGGAAAAATCTTATTGAAATTCAAAAAAAAAACAGAAAAATGAAGTTATCGCTCGGTCAAGAACGGAGTACGAGGGTCAGCTACCCAGCAAACTTTCATAATGAAATACCGTTACTGTATAGGTGGGTCTCTTTGTGAAAGACCTATTACTGGATAATTCATGGGTAGAGCCAAAGAGTGTGGTGTGAACTATACAAGTTACCAATAACATTGATGAAATATTAAATGAAGCCAAAGGCTCCGGTGTATAGAGAAGACCTCGCCGTTTAAGAAGTAACCATAGAAACGAGGAAACCCACTATTTATTTATTGATTTAATTTCTATTTCTTTCATATTTCGCAGTAAAATACCAAAAAATCGTGGTCGGGAAGGTTATAGTAGCCAAAGCCATTGGAATTTTGATTTTATACATTGGAAAAATCCGTTTGGTTATTAGTTATTAATAGGCCAAGACGGGAAAAATAATAACTGAAAGAAAAAAATCAATTAGTTATTTGTCAAAATTTTATTTATTCAATGACTAGAGTTAAACGCGGATATATAGCCCGAAAACGTAGAACAAAAATTCGTTTATTTGCATCAAGTTTTCGAGGGTCTCATTCAAGACTTACTCGAACGATTACTCAACAGAAAATAAGAGCTTTGGTTTCGGCTCGTCGGGATAGGGATAAGCAAAAGAGAAACTTTCGTCGTTTGTGGATCACTCGGATAAACGCAGTAATTCGAGAAAAGGGAGTATCCTATAGTTATAGTAAATTAATACATGATTTATATAAGAGGCAGTTGCTTCTTAATCGTAAAATACTGGCACAAATAGCTATATCAAATAGGAATTGTCTTTATATGATTTCCAACGAAATCAGAGAAAAAGTGGATTGGAAAGAATACACCGAAATAATTTAAATGGGGTTCCCCGGAGAATGAACTCCGGGAGGGTGGAGTTGGAATCAAAATTACTCTGAGAAATGCGCTTTAAAGTAGTCAAAATGAACGAACACGTTCAATAAAAAAATCTTTTTTTCCGATTCGTTTTTTTTTTTTTACGACACAGAAATCTCGATTCTCAGATTTGTCAAAAAAACACGAATTCATGTTTGAGTTCGGATTGGAATTCTGATTGAAGTGAACAAAAAACAAGCCTATTTATTTCTGGTTCTAAGACCGGTAGTTCTAGTAGTCGACTCAATTCTTTCAAATTGTTTCTCATTATTGAGAAAAGGTAACAAAGCTAAAATACGAGCTTGTTTTATAGCAATAGTAATTAATCGTTGTTGTTTCAAGGTCAATCTATTCACTCGTCTAGATAATATTTTTCCCTGTTCACTAATAAATCGACTAATTAAACTCATGTTTCTATAATCAATTCGATCCCCCGATTGAATCGGGGGCAAACGCCTACGAAAAGATCGCTTGGATTTAAGAAAGGGTCGCTTGGATTTATCCATGGTTTGTTTGTTTAGTTTATTTCTTATCCCGAAAATGCTATTCCTTAATTGTCATTTGAACTCCAAATAGGATTTATTTCAATGCAATATCTTCTAGTTATATTTCAATGTGTTCTATATAATGTCATTTTTCCCCTTTCAAGGATAAGACATCCTTGGTTCCATCTATTTCTTTATTTCCCCATGAATCATATGTTTGTAACAATAGGGACAGAATTTTCTCAATTCTAATCGATTGGGCGTATTGTGCCGGTTCTTTTGAGTAATATATCTGGAAATACCCGTTGATACCTTCTTAACACCGTTTTGTATACAACTGGTACATTCCAAAATGACCGCTACCCGCGCATCTTTCTTCTTGGCCATGAACCTCCCTTGGATTTTTGATTTACTCAACTCTTCTATTTGAATTCGAAATGAAGAAAAAGAAAGGAAGGAAAAAATAGAAGTTATTAACTTGAAATCCAACTCTAAAAGAAAAAGATAAAAATCAATTAAATCAAAGCAAAGCCCAAAGTCATACATAATAAATAATTAAGTAAGACTAAGTAAGACAATGCTAATGAGTTCGTTCGAAAATCTATTTAACTCCGAAGGGCAGTTAAAGATCTTGTATTCTTGCCCTAGACCGCGACTTTCCTACTCTACCCCCACGTTTAATTCGAATTTGAGACTGAGTCTCGCAGAGGTTGAATCCACTTTTATTCTTTCTCTTTCGTCCCTTATTCTAAATTAGAAAAAAAGGGAAAAAAGAGAAAATAAGGGGGGATTAGTCACAGATATTTGATTGTATTTCTAATCTTCTTCATTCCTTCCGGTGTCAACAGCTATAATGAAAAAAAGGGGAATGTCAACGCATCGGGGAAAAAACGATTAATCTCTATCAATAGACCTGCTAAAGCCCCGAACCATAGCGTACTTAGTACTGGGGCCACGGAGAGATATGTTTTTAGATCTCGCATTGAAAAACCTCCTTTATTTTGATTTTAATACATAAAGCATATACGATCAGATGCATATGTAATATAGTTAAGGGCTGCTTAGAGTTGTACACGGAATCCCTAATTCCAATTGAAATGTACAACGATCCATAAGATTTCCCCTTCTTATTATTATATGTTAAATATGTTAAAATAGGTTAAATGAGGCCAAAAAAAGACGAAATGGTCAGAAAACTTTGTTTCTCAATGCAGGAACTAGGGATGTGGAAAACAAGACAGGAATTCTCTACAATTACACTGTAGAACAATTGAAGGGATGTGGCGCAGCTTGGTAGCGCGTTTGTTTTGGGTACAAAATGTCACAGGTTCAAATCCTGTCATCCCTACCTATTACTGCCCCTTTGAGCAGTAAGGAGGAATCAACCGAGATCGGTTCAAATTGCGTTGCACGGAATCGTTCATTTTTATGAAACTATAGCATATAAATAAAAGGAAAATGGATTCGTTTTAAAAGAAAGAATCTTTTCTTTACATTCTTTTGTATCCTGATAAGAAAGCGCTCTTAGTTCAGTTCGGTAGAACGCGGGTCTCCAAAACCCGATGTCGTAGGTTCAAATCCTACAGAGCGTGATTTTTTCTTCATAGATCCAATTAAAATGAAATGAATTCAGTCGCTTGGACAACAATTCGAATTTGACCTCCTGTGGATTAAAGAAAGGAGGAGGCCAATCAAATTTGAATTAATCAAAGGTCCAACTGATCACCACGCCTGTATTGTAAATATGCAGTTACGAATAATCCAGCCAAAGTAATAGGAATTAGACCTAACACGATTCCAAATAGAAAAACTTCAATCATTTCAATTTTGTTTTTGAAAAGGAGAAAAAAAGCGGTAATATCTATACCTAAATATTAATTCGAATTGATGTGAATCTCAATGACCAAGAAGTGACAATTGACATGGTA